CTATCTAATATATATCTATTTTTTTTTTCTGGCTCGGCTAAGTGGAATAGCCGAGCCATTCCCTTTATGATACTGAAAGGTCAAAATCTTTAAAATAAAGAAAAGAAAGAAATCTAGTCACCAAGAAAAAGGAGAGAGAGGGATTCGAACCCTCGATAGTTCTTTGTTTCGAACTATACCGGTTTTCAAGACCGGAGCTATCAACCACTCGGCCATCTCTCCGAAAGAAAATCTCTATTTTCTTTGTCCATCGAATAGAACATAACGATATAAGTTGATACCATTACTATCGATATAAAGATATCGAGTATGAATCTATAGGTCTATCTATCTCTATATATAGATGCATGATATAGCGTTCCCCTTTGTAAAGTCAAAAACTGTCCTCGATGGATTCGTGGTAAAATCCATCGACAATGCATTTTTTTTACAATTTTTGACTGATAAAGAGATCAAATGGTATATAATTCTTTTATTGGTAGATTGGAGGATTAGAAACATGACTATTGCTTTCCAATTGGCTGTTTTTGCATTAATTGCTACTTCATCAATCTTACTGATTAGTGTACCCGTTGTATTTGCTTCTCCTGATGGTTGGTTGGGTAATAAAAATGTTGTATTTTCTGGTACATCATTATGGATTGCATTAGTATTTATCGTAGGTATTCTTAATTCTCTTATCTCTTGAACCTATTGGTTCTAGATTCAAAAATGACCCCTCCCCGAATTCTTTCAGGTTATGAGACACGTTAAAATTCAATATAAGTTATAAGTTCTTAAAATGCAAATAACGAAAAAAATTCTAAAGATTAGCGGGAGGGGTTAAACTTATTGTATTTGTATCTTTGTTTTGTAAAATTTTGCAAATCAAATAAAAAAGAAATATGTAAATATTATATAAATATAAATAAATATGTATTATACATTATAATAATAATTATTAATTATATAAATATTAATAAATATATAATTAATAATAAAATATTAAATATTAAAAATTGAATAGAAATATGTACTAAAGTTGTACATTTAAATATTCATTATAAATTTTATATACACAAATATTATATAAAATTATAAATTATATATAAACAAATATTATATATAAATTTGAATAGAAATAAAATAAACATTTTATAAAATCAAAAAATATTTTAAAATAATATAAAACGAAAAAAATAAATAAATAATATATATTAAAAAAAAGAATTTTGAATATAGAAAGAATAGAGAATATATAATAATATAAAGAATAGAAAATATATTCTATTAGAATATAAAAATTTTCTATTCTAATAGAAAAATAGAAAAAATCTAATATAACAAAATATTAAAATATAATTAATATTAAATATTAATTAAAAAAGAAATATATATAATAAATTTAGAAAATAAGAATAAATATAAATAGAGAGTATTTGGCCTAGCTCTGCCCAAACAGGATTCATACATTGCGTATCACGAACAAAAAAAAGTGCGGATATAGTCGAATGGTAAAATTTCTCTTTGCCAAGGAGAAGATGCGGGTTCGATTCCCGCTATCCGCCCAGGATAATAGGTTAATCTATTTAATTTAAATGTATTTAATTTAATAGGATAAAGGGTTAATTATAATTAAATTATAATTAATACGATAAAGGATTAAGTATAGTTGATCACGATAGTCTATCGGTTCCACCCTCCCCCCTCTTTTCCTCCCACCCTAAAAGAAAAACGGTAATTAATTACTAGTTAACAGAATGAAACTGTCAAAAAAAGTTGCGGAGACGGGATTTGAACCCGTGACCTCAAGGTTATGAGCCTTGCGAGCTACCAAGCTGCTCTACCCCGCGTTGAAGAGAAGAACTGTGAACTAGTGGGCAAACAAGGATTGAATGGACCCCTTTACCATACTGTACAAATAGGATATCCCATTTATACAGAATGGTAAAGGGGTCCTCTATGATCGATGATCATAGAAATAAATAGAAAAATGAAAATGAAGGGATTTTAGATTTTAATCCTTACCAACTTGATCTTGTTGCTCCGGGCAACAAACAGGCATGAACCATTTCACGAAGTATGTGTCCGGATAGCCCAAAGTCCCGATAGTTAGCTCTCGGTCTTCCAGTCAAAAAACAACGTCGATGAAGGCGTATAGGTGCACTATTACGTGGTGGGGATTGTAACTTTCCATGAATTTCCCATTTCTCACTCAACGACGGAACTTTGCTTATTTCTTTTTTTGAGGATCGACGAATCAAATGATATTTTTGTTCCAATTTTTGCCTCTTCTTCTCCCTCTGAATCAAACTTTTTCTTGCCATAATAATTCAATTCCTATTAGTTTCAATGATACATACAAGTCGGATCCTAGATGTAGAAATATAAGAAGGCGGGTCCCTTCTCCATCAAAGGAAATGATATTATCGAGGCTACAACACATAAAATAAAAAATTAACCAAATTTTCCTGATGTAGAAGCAATCAAGAAAGCCGCATAAGTGAATATATAACCTACA